TATCAAATGATTGAAGAGCCGGGAGCAATTTACTTACGATACTTAGTTGACATTCATAAAAAGTATCTAATGAATTATGAGTTCAATACACCCTGTTTAGCAGAAAGACGGATATTCCTTGCTCATTATCAGACAATCACTTATTCACAAACCTCGTGTGGGGCGAATAGTTTTCATTTCCCATCTCATGGAAAACCCTTTTCGCTCCGCTTAGCCCTATCCCCCTCTAGGGGTATTTTAGTGATAGGTTCTATAGGAACCGGACGATCCTATTTGGTCAAATACCTAGCAACAAACTCCTATGTTCCTTTCATTACAGTATTTCTGAACAAGTTCCTGGATAACAAGCCTAAGGGTTTTCTTATTGATGATAGTGACGATATTGATGCTAGTGGCGATATTGATGTGAGTGACGATATCGACCGTGACCTTGATACGGAGCTGGAGCTTCTAACTAGGATGAATGCGCTAACTGTGGATATGATGCCGGAAATAGACCGGTTTTATATCACCCTTCAATTCGAATTAGCAAAAGCAATGTCTCCTTGCATAATATGGATTCCAAACATTCATGATCTGGATGTGAATGAGTCGAATTACTTATCTCTCGGTCTATTAGTGAATCATCTCTCCAGGGATTGTGAAAGATGTTCCACTAGAAATATTCTTGTTATTGCTTCGACCCATATTCCCCAAAAAGTGGATCCTGCTCTAATAGCCCCGAATAAATTAAATACATGCATTAAGATACGAAGACTTCTTATTCCACAACAACGAAAGCACTTTTTCACTCTTTCATATACTAGGGGATTTCGCTTGGAAAAGAAAATGTTCCATACTAATGGATTCGGGTCCATAACAATGGGTTCCAATGTACGAGATCTTGTAGCACTTACCAATGAGACCCTATCGATTAGTATTACACAGAAAAAATCTATTCTAGACACTAATAGAATTAGATCCGCTCTTCATCGACAAACTTGGGATTTGCGATCCCAGGTAAGATCGGTTCAGGATCATGGGATCCTTTTCTATCAGATAGGAAGGGCTGTTGCACAAAAAGTATTTCTAAGTGATTGCCCCATAGATCCTATATCTATCTATATGAAAAAGAAATCATGTAACGAAGGGGATTCTTATTTGTACAAATGGTACTTCGAACTTGGAACGAGCATAAAGAAATTAACGATACTTCTTTATCTTTTGAGTTGTTCTGCCGGATCGGTTGCTCAAGACCTTTGGTCTCTACCCGGACCCGATGAAAAAAGGGGGATCACTTATTATGGACTTGTTGAGAATGATTCTGATCTAGTTCACGGCCTATTAGAAGTAGAAGGCGCTCTGGTGGGATCCTCACGGACAGAAAAAGATGGCAGTCAGTTTGATAATGATCGAGTGACATTGCTTCTTCGACCCGAACCAAGGAGTCCCTTAGATATGATGCAAAATGGATCTTGTTCTATCCTTGATCAGAGATTTCTCTATGAAAAATACGAATCGGAGTTTGAAGAAGGGGAAGGAGTCCTCGACCCGCAACAGATAGAGGAAGATTTATTCAATCACATAGTTTGGGCTCCTAGAATATGGCGCCCTTGGGGCTTTCTATTTGATTGTATCGAAAGGCCCAATGAATTGGGATTTCCCTATTGGGCCAGGTCATTTCGGGGCAAGCGGATCATTTATGATGAAGAGGATGAGCTTCAAGAGAATGATTCGGAGTTCTTGCAGAGTGGAACCATGCAGTACGAGATACGAGATAGATCTTCCAAAGAACAAGGCTTTTTTCGAATAAGCCAATTCATTTGGGACCCTGCGGATCCACTCTTTTTTCTATTCAAAGATCAGCCCTTTGTCTCTGTCTTTTCACATCGAGAATTCTTTGCGGATGAAGAGATGTCAAAGGGGCTTCTTACTTCCCAAACGGATCCTCCTACATCTATATATAAGCGCTGGTTTATCAAGAATACGCAAGAAAAGCACTTCGAATTGTTGATTCATCGCCAGAGATGGCTTAGAACCAATAGTTCATTATCTAATGGATTTTTCCGTTCTAATACTCTATCCGAGAGTTATCAGTATTTATCAAACCTGTTCCTATCTAACGGAACGCTATTGGATCAAATGACAAAGGCATTGTTGAGAAAAAGATGGCTTTTCCCGGATGAAATGAAAATTGGATTCATGTAATAGGAGAAAGGTTTCCCACTCCTTAGCCTGAAAGATATGTGGCCATGAAATAGGGATTAAATGGAACAGAATTGAAATCTTAGACCAAAACACTATGTATGGATGGTATGAACTGCCTAAACAAGAATTCTTGAACAGCGAGCAAGCAGAGCTATTACTCACTACATCAAAAAATTTCCATTAATGAAAGATGTAAATCCATTGGAAAATAAAAAATACGTATGTCGGATGAAATGGTAGTTGTTGCTATCTGCTCCAATAACGAATCGTTGATTTAACTGAATAACTAAATGAATAATTAAATAAAATAGAT